AAATCACTTATTAGTAGAATATTTTATTCTGGTAAAATTTCAAGATTGATTTTGGCTGTAACATTTGTTGTTAAAACAATTTCAATAACGTATTCTCCTAGTTTTTTCATTTCAGGTAATTCTAACTGATTTTTATTTAAATCTATAGGTAAATCAACTTTGTTAGTTATTAATTCTAATATATGTTTTTTTGTAATTTTACCATAAAATACTCCATTCTCAGAAATTTTTTTTTTAGTCGTGAATTTTCCAAAACTTTCTAATAATTCTTTGATACCAAGACATTTTTTTGCAAATTGTAATTGTTTTAGATCTAATTCTTTTTGTTGCGATTCAAACTGATTAATTAAATTAATAGTAGCTATTTTAGCTAGTTTTAGAGGCATTAAATAATTTCTAATATATCCAGGTTTAACTTTAATAAGTGTACCTTCTTTTCCTAATCCCTGAACATCTTTTGTTAAAATTACTTGAATTGTTTTTTTCCCCATAGTTTATATATTTATAAATTATTAATTTAAATAACAATAATAATTGTTACTACTAGTATCAATACTATTTGTACTTTAAGTTCATATAACTACTTTATAATTCAACTGAATAAAAAAGTCAAATTTTAATTGATCTTTTTTGTCAAGTTGTTTTTTTATTTTTAATCCTATATAGTTCCTTATTATTTATAGATATTAAAATAATAGTAAGAATTTAATAAGGAGCATTATGAAAGCTAAAATACAATTTATTAAAGGGGTTGAAGAAACTACTATACCTACTATTAATATCACTCGATCAACCGACGGTACTACTGGGACAGCAACTTTTATTTTTGAAGATGCTAGTTTATTCTATACTGGTATTAAGCCAGAAAGTGAGATATCAGGTATGTTTTTGATTGATAACGAAGGAGTATTAAGTACAAAAGACCTTAATGCTAAATTCATTGAAGGAAAACCAAAAACCCTTCAAGCCCTTTATATTATGAAAAATGCAGAAGCTTGGGATCGTTTTATGAGATTTATGGAAAGGTACTCAGATGAAAATAATTTAACATTTATTAGAGCTTAAATAATTAAGTGTTAAATCATAAATAAAATTTAAGCCCAAATTATTTTATATATATGTAGTATGTATCTATTTTTTAATCACTATAAAAATTTATGTATATTTCCTTAAAATGGATACAAGAGATAATAGGAGTACAAAAATTAACTTTGAATAGGTTAGTAAATAGATTAACTCTCGCTGGTTTTGAAATTGAAAGTATAACGACTAAAAACTATTATGAAGACTTTGACATTATTTTAGATATTAGTTTTACAGCGAATAGAGCCGATGTCTCCAACATCAAAGGTTTAATAACAGAAATAATCGCACTTTTTAAATCTAATTTTTTTCTAGAAATACCTGGTAATATAAGACCTTTAATTTTATTAGATTCGCAAATCTCTAAGAGTATGTTGAATTTAGATCTACATTCTTATTTAAAACAAATAAAAAATGATATTGATCCGCGAAATTCTACAACCCTTGCCAGAAATTTATTAAAAAGCAAAAGCTATAAAATTCTTAATAACTATAAACTTTGGCAATATAACTATTCTTTATGGGAATGGTACTTACAGAAAAAGTCATTTAGTAAAATTCTAAAGAACTTAAATCTTCATAAAGTTATAGATTCAAACGAAGGTGTAACCTTATGTAATATAACGAGTAAAAAAATTGAGATAAAATCATCTCCCCATTGGATAAAAAAACGCTTATTATTAATGGGATTTAATCCAGTTAATAATATTATAGATACTCTTAATTATTTAATGATAGAAACAGGCCAAGTCTTTTTTGCTTATGATCTCGAAATTTTAGAAGATCTTATGTCAACGAAAAATTTAGTTTTTATTACTAAATGGGCAACAGAGGAGTCTTTATTTCCTATATCAGAATCAAAAAGAATCTCATTAAATAGTAATATTTTAACCTTAACGCTTAACAATAAAATAATCTCAATACCAGGTTTTATCCAAAACAATAACACAATTGTAAATAAAAATACTTCCTCTGTATTAATTCAGTACGGTATATACGACGCAAAAAAAATAAAAATATCATCTAAGCTTTTAAACTTAAGGACTGATTATTCAATAAAATCTGAGAAACAAACAGATTTAAATCTATTAGAACAATCTTATTTGCGGTTAATCCATCTATTTTGGACACAAAAGATAAAGTTCGAATCTGAAATTCCTATTGTTAATAATAATACTTTAAAAAAAGTAGGAGATAATGTTTCTTTATTTTCTAGGTATATAAAACAATCTCAAAAAAAAATAAAAATATCTTATAAAAATATTAAACAGTTAACTGGTCCTTATAATAACTCTGATGCTTTAAATAAGTTCCAAATAGTAAGAAATTTAAAATTACTTAATTTTAAAATTGATCTACAAACAGATCAGAACTGTTATGTTCTTATACCATTAGCAAGAAAAGTAGATATTGCAAGAGAGGTAGATATTGTAGAAGAAATTATAAGAGTTATTGGATTTAACAAATTCAAACCTTTAAGATTAATTAATAATAAATTTGGATACTTAACTAAAAACGAAAAACTAAAAAGACGATTAAGATCTTATTTCCTCAATCTAGGCTTTAATGAAAGTATTCATTCTATTTTAATAAAAAAGGATTCTAAAAATGAAATAAGTTTAAAAAATCCACTCTTTAATGATTCGTCTATTCTTAGACTAAGTTTACTAAATGGTCTTATTGATAAAGTTAAGGTTAATCAAAAAAATATTGGGGAAATTTTTGAGACTTTTGAATTAGGAAGAGTATATAAATTATTATCAGATGGAAAAAAAAAAGAAATAGAAGTTATTAGTGGAATTTTTGGGGGTCAAATATTTCATTCAACTTGGGGTAGTGAAAAATCCTCTATTAATTGGTTTGAAGCTAAAGGAATTATGGAAACTCTAATTGAAAAATTAAATCTACAGTTACCAATCTATTGGAATCCAACAAATGTTTATGGAACAACTTTTCATCCTAATCTTACAACTGATTTATTTATAGGCAATCAAAAATTAGGTACATTTGGTCAGATACATCCAACTTTAGCCTTAAAAAATAATATACAAAAAAAAGTTTATTTATTTGAGATTAATACAGAAATATTAAATCGTTTTTCGCACAGTAAAAATTTGATTAATTATATTCCATATTCTTCTTATCCTATTTCTTATATAGATTTAAGTTTTATAGTAAACAAATCTATATTTTCATATGAAATCGAAAAAATAATTTATTTACTAGCTCAGCCATTATTACAATCTATAAGTTTATTTGATTATTATTCTAAAAAACCTATAAAAGAAGGTTATTGTAGCTTAAGTTTCAAATTAACATTTCAATCGAAGAGTCGGACTTTAGCTAATAATGAAGTCCTAGGGATTATTAATCCTATCATACTCTATTTAGAAAAACATTATGATATAAAATTTCAAGAATAGATCTTGTATATATCAATTTTTAATCTTAGAGAAGGTAAAAGAAAATTATGTTACTATCTATCGTCACATCAAAATTTGATTTCAATAAATTTGGCCTAATTTTATCCAAATATAGTTATAAAGTAAAAACAAATGATATATTAGCTGGCATTATCATAGGAATAGAATCAAATTATGCGCTAGTTGATCTTGGATTAGAGCAAGTATGTTTCTTACCGTTAAGGGAAATTTCTATTTCTCCAATATCTAGTACAATCGACCTCTTAAATGTTAATTATATTGGAGAGTTTTTAATACTTGATATTAATAAAGACTCTACTCGAATTATAGTTTCAATGAAACGAGTACAATCTATTTATTTATGGAACCGTTTGAGACAAATAGATTTTTCCAATATAACTATTTATGGTAAGTTTAGTAAATCTTTAATAAAAGGGAAATTAATAATTTTTAATGGTTTGTGTTTTTTTGTATTAAATATAAATATTCCAAAGTACTATCTAAGGGTAAAGAATAAAAATCTTTTTATGCCATTTAAATTTTTAGAAGTTAAAGATTATTTTCATATTGCTCATATTAGTTCCAAACTAGCTATTTTTAATAAAGTTAATAAAAATTTAGTCAGTGGACCTACTTATGTGGGAAATGTTACTTCTATTAAATATTTTGGTGTTTTTGTTAATATTCTAGGGGTAAATTGTTTATTACATATTTCTGAAATCTTAAAAAAAAAAAATCAGACACAAAATCTCTCATCCCTATATAAATTTGGTGATCAAATACATTTAAAAATCATATCAAAAGATATAGAGCGAGGAAGAGTTTCAGTGGCTCTAAAAGATTGAGTTTTTAACCTCCGCCTACAATAGTAATAATTTCTATATTATCTTTTTGTTTCAAATATGACAGCCTATTATGTAACTCTAAATTATTATATATTTTTCCATTATATTCGATTATTACGAGTTCTTTTTGATGATTAAAGAATTCTAATAAATCAAATATTTGAGAAGGTTTACTAAGGTATATTTTGTATGTTAAACCATTTACGGACAAGGATAAACAGAAAAAATTTATTTTCATTTCTTTAATTTTTAATTAATGTATGTGTACAGTATATTATAGGTATTAAGGTGGGTGTAGCCAAGTGGTTAAGGCAGTGGGTTGTGATTCCGCCATTCGCGGGTTCAAGTCCCGTCATTCACCCTCGATACATAAATCGAATATATACTTGTTAGGTATCAAATGTTTAGTGCTGGTGTAGCTCAATTGGTAGAGCAACTGATTTGTAATCAGTAGGTTGAAGGTTCAAGTCCTTTCACCAGCTAGGTTATAATTATTATTTGCTAAGAGTTTAGTTGCGTAAAATTGTGGCTAGCCTGTAGACTGATAGCACGAGTAAGTAATATTTAGGGCGGTTAGCTCAGTGGTAGAGCGTCTGCCTTACAAGCAGAGGGTCACTGGTTCAAGTCCAGTACCGCCCAGTAGTATAGATGTTCAAATAAATTAATTACTTAACATCAATATATAAGTATATCGATATAAGTATATCGAAATTTTATTAGAAAGCTAATTATAAGAAATGTTATCGTCCTAAAAATTAAAAAATTAGTAAATAAGTTTTCAATCTCATTTGAACCCATAAGACTTTTCTATCTCCATTAGATAAGTAGTTATAGCGACCTATAGCATAAAAAACTATACGTTATATAAGTATATATCAAATAATTTTAGTAAAAATTAAATTTAATTCTAAAAGAAAAGATACTAATTGTAGATTAGAGAGAATGAATAAAATCCTTGACACTCATCAAAAAATTTAGTATAATTTAACTATGCAAATATTATATCTATCTTTTAGTTTACTTTTTTATTTTTTTAGAGAAAATAAAATAAATGTCTCATTATACATCTATTAAAACGAAGTATACAAATCCTACTATATTAAAAAAAGTAATCAATAAATTGGGACACCCTTACGTAGAGCATAATCTTAATAAAACTATTGAAGTTCCTATAAATCTTTCGAAAACCTTAAAATCTAGTATCTATAATGATTCAAATCAGAATTACTTAGCTTTTGGATTAAGAAATTTATCTTATAATATAATTACAGATTCGCAATCATGGACACAAAAAGAAAGAATTAATATATTTTTGAAAAAGATAGAATTAAATTACGGTTATTCGGAGACTATTACTCAAGCTCTTAGTTTAGGTTTTATTAGATCCAAAGTTCTTACAACGAATAAAAATAATAATAGATTTATCTTCCAACGATATGTAGAAATTAAACGTTAAATAAATAAAATTAATGAGAATTCGATTACTATGACCTAATTAAAATAGTAATCGAATTAAGAAAGTATCGAAGCAAAGAAATATATCGTTATCGTAGAGCTAAATACCTTGACTTTTAAAAACTCATAATATTTTATATAAATGCTCAAAACGAAAATTTCTCAACTAGTTTCTATAGAAATTAGGTAAAAAAATTATTAAATTAACTGTAAAAATTTAAACTTAATTCTAAGTTTTTCTTAGTATATTCACTATAATAAAAACCGACAAGATTTTTTTTATGCAATAGAATCATAGGCCAACTTAATTTATTAAAAAAAGAATAAAAATAAACTATATAATATACTTAAATAATTAAGGACAAGAAAAAGTAATCATAATAAAAAGGTAATTAAAAAATCTAACCTATACTATATCTATTTTATATATTAAAAAAATAATATGATGACTGATACAAATGCTACGTTACAACAACTTGTAAATCAACCCTACAAATATGGGTTTTCTACTGAAGTTGAAATTGATACACTGCCACCTGGATTGAATGAAAAAATAATAAGGAATATTATTAAAAAGAATGATGAACCCGATTATATGTTCAACTTTAGAATCGGAGCATTAAAGAAATGGAGACAAATGAAGAGCCCTAATTGGGCGAAATTAGATTTTTTAGAAATGGATTATCAAAAAATTGTTTATTATTCAGCCCCAAAAACAAAAAAGACTCTCGCTAATTTAGATGAAGTCGACCCTGAAATAAAAGATACATTTGACAAATTAGGGATCTCCTTAAATGAACAAAAACGTTTAGCAAACGTTGCTGTAGATGCTGTTTTTGATAGTGTTTCGATTGCAACAACTTTTAAAGAAGAGCTAGAAAAATATGGAGTTATTTTTTGTCCAATTTCAGAAGCTATTAAAAATTATCCTCATTTAGTAAAACAATTTTTAGGTAGTGTAGTTCCTTTTGGTGATAATTTTTTTGCTGCACTAAATTCTGCTGTATTTACTGATGGATCATTTTGTTATGTCCCCAAAAATTTAAGGTGCCCGTTAGAGTTGTCAACCTATTTCCGGATTAATAATAAAGAATCTGGGCAGTTTGAGCGTACCCTAATTATAGCAGAAGAGGGTAGCTATATTAGCTATTTGGAAGGTTGTACAGCTCCACAGTATGATACTAACCAATTACATGCTGCCATTGTAGAATTAATAGCATTCAAGAATGCAGAAATAAAATATTCAACCGTTCAAAATTGGTATGCTGGTGATAAAAATGGGGTAGGAGGTATTTATAACTTTGTAACAAAACGTGGGTTATGTATAGGAGAAAACTCAAAGATATCTTGGACACAAGTTGAGACAGGATCTGCTATTACTTGGAAATATCCTAGTTGTGTTTTAGTTGGTAACGATTCTAAAGGAGAGTTTTATTCCGTAGCCTTAACAACCAATATGCAGCAAGCTGATACAGGTACTAAAATGATTCATGTGGGGTCAAATACTAAAAGCCAAATTATTTCTAAAGGTATTTCTAGTGGCTTTTCAAAAAATAGTTATCGTGGATTAGTTAAAATTGGTACCAAGGCCTTTGATAGTCGTAACTTTTCTCAATGCGATTCCCTGTTGTTTGGAGCAGATGCACAAGCAAATACATTTCCTTATATACAAGTACAAAATTCAACTTCAAAAATCGAACATGAAGCTTCCACTTCAAAAGTTGGAGAAGAACAGCTCTTTTATTTATTACAGCGTGGTATTAATGCAGAAGATGCAGTTACTTTAATCCTTACAGGTTTTTGTAAAATTGTTTTTGACGAATTACCAATTGAATTTGCTTCTGAGGTTGAGCATTTATTACGAATAAAATTAGAAGGGAGTGTTGGATGAGGACTAAAACAATACCATTACTAGAAATTAAAAATTTACATGTAAATATTAATAACAATAAGATTTTAAAAGGAGTTAATTTATCCATTTTTGAGGGAGAAATACATGCCATTATGGGTACAAATGGTTCTGGAAAAAGTACACTCTCTAAAGTTATTGCTGGTCATCCATCATATGATGTAATAGAAGGAGAAATTTTATTTAAGGGAGAAAACATTTGTGATTTAGATCCAGATTTACGTTCTCATTTAGGATTATTTTTAGCTTTTCAATATCCAGTTGAGATTGCAGGTGTAGATAACCAAGAATTTCTTGAAGCAATTTATAATGCAAAACAAGTTTCAATGAATCTACCCAAAGCGAACCCTTTATTCTTTTATGAATTATTAAGAGAAAAATTAAAAATGGTTAATTTAGACGAAAGCTTTATTTCAAGAAACGTTAATGAAGGGTTTTCAGGAGGAGAGAAAAAACGGAATGAGATTCTACAATTTGCTTTACTAGATTCTATATTAGGGATTTTAGATGAAACAGATTCAGGTCTTGATATTGATGCATTAAAATCAATTTCTGAAACCATTAACGTATTGATGAGAGATAAAACTAAAAGTATAATACTTATTACTCATTATAAAAGATTATTAGAATATATAAAACCAAATTATATCCATGTCATGCAAGATGGGCAAATTGTTAAGACTGGGGATGCTAGATTAGCAGACTTATTGGAAGAAAAAGGTTACGATTGGTTAAAACCTACAATTAGCTAAAATCGTAAATTAATTTAGTCATCCTGTTGAATCCAATTACTTAAATTATCTTCAACAGGGTGTCTGAATATAACGGTAATTTCTTGCGTTTGCTTATTCTCGTCAAAAATATTTTTACGTGTTTTAAAAAAATAAATATTGACTAATTTTAAAGGTGCTTTAAAAAAACGAGATCAAATTGAATAATGTTTGTTTTGTAACAACTTCGATTACTAATATTAAGATTAAAGCAACCATTGCTACGCGGCCATTTAAAATCTCACTTTTTAAATAAAAGCCCCATCTAGCTTCGTAATCATTAGAGTTTTTATCTATACTATCCATAAAATTATAATTTCAAGGTGAAAAAGATTGCCATTAAAATTATTGTTATGTTTTTATTGAAAAAAGAATTATTTTATACTATAATTCTATAATATATCATTTCCTAAACTTTTTTGAGAATAATATGATATTTTGAAACAATTATAGGATTTAACTTATTTTTTAATATTTACTATATTTAAATTAAATACTATTTTAAGAGCTGGGACTTTTTTTTAATTTGACAAAAGGTTTAGAGATGGAATATTATTACTTTGTATATAACACTAACGTTTTTAGGTTTAATATCTTAGATATTCTCAATAAAAACATTAATATAAAATTCATTAAAAAGAGGAGATAAAAATAATGAAATTATCAATAGAAAGTATCGGAGAATTCTTATATAATTTTGTTGATACTCGTCTTCCTCAGGGAATGGTGTTAAATAATTTAACTGGAAGAGATTATCTTTTTTTAACAATATTATTTACAGTATTGTTTCTTAAAGGATATTATTGGGCATTATCTATACGTTTTCTTGTACAATGGTTTCCAAATGTTAACCCTTATATTCATCCAATGTTTGGATTGATAGTTATTACCGATATATTTCTAAAAGAATTTCAGGGTCTATTACCAACTATATTCGGTATGGATATGTCTGCAATGATGGCATTTATATGTCTAGAATGGATGATACGAACCTTAGAGTCAATTGTAATTCTATAATTAAAAAATTTAAAATTAAAAATGTTAAAAATAAGATTTAAGCGTGGTGGTCGTAAAAAACAACCCTTTTATAAAATTGTAGTAATGGATATTAGAACAAAACGTGATGGTAAAGTATTAGAAGAATTAGGTTTTTATAATCCAATGAATAAAACTTTTCATATTGATCGTGAACGAACAATTAGTAGATTAGCTGATGGTGTACAGCCTACGGAAGTGGTAAAAAATTTGTTAAGGAAATCTTCTAAATTCTAATAAATTATAAATCATTTAATTATGTCAAACAATAATATTTATGTATTTAAGATCATTTGGAGTAAAAATTACTTAGGACTAGCTGTAGATAAAAAATTACAAAATAAGTGCACGATGCCAATTACTACTTTTTTTTTTTGGCCTAGAGAAAATGGTTGGCAACTACTAAAAGAAGAATTATCTTATAAACCATGGATGTCAAAAGATGATTGTATTGATATTTTAAATGATTATACAAACATTATAAACTATTGGTTAGCAAACGTTGATGAGGTAGAAGGTATAACAAAATTAGTACGGGATAGTTCAAGATTTAAATATGAGCTTTTAGGTAAATTTTAGAGTTATAGCAGTCAAATAAAAACCCTTATCGTTTTTATTTGACTCTTTTTGAAAATAAAATTAGAAAGTTTTAAGATAGTTCTTTCAAAGTAGTAAATTTACTTATTTAATAGAGAATTATGTTATTTTATTAATAGTTTTATCAAAAAGATCTAATAAATCTATAGAAATATATATATTTTTTTTTTAAATGAAATTCCTTAAAAAATTAAACAAGATTTCGATTTCATCTGTCTTTAAAGCTACTAAAGATTTGGATCCTTTTTTTTTTGAATTACTTATGGATAGCATAAGAGATTCTAATAAAAACCTAATAGTAAAAAAGGAATCTAAAGCCTTATTCATTATTTATTCGAACATTTTTGCAACCAAAAAATTAAATCTACCACTACCAAAAGAGAAGACCTTAAGTATAAAGATTAATAGAGGTAATAATAATATCGCTTTGTCGTCTTCAATAGTGAGAAAAAAATCGACATTAAAACCTGGATTTAGAGATACCCAATTAGGTTGTTTTCAACTTAAAAAAAATCTCTTTTACAACCTTTATTTAAACCGATATAATGATCTTCTCATTTCACAGGTAATAAACTATATCAAAATAATTCAAAGTTTAGATAAAATTTAAAACTACTAACTGGGGTAGGAGGATTCGAACCTACGAATGGCGGAGTCAAAGTCCACTGCCTTACCACTTGGCTATACCCCAAAAATAATATACTATATGAGCTAGGAGGGACTCGAACCCCCGACACCGTGGTTCGTAACCACGTGCTCTACTCCAACTGAGCTACAAGCCCTATATACGTATAACATACTAGTTTACTAGTATGTACTGTATAAAAACAATTTTTTATTTTGTTCTTGCAATATTTAATATGTATATATATCTCTTTTTAGAATAATTGCTTTTTCCTTTAAGTTTATTAGTAAATTAATTTTTAATTTAAAAATATTAGTTTAAGTAAAATGGTACGTTACAGAGGTCCTCGTTTAAAAATTATTAACAGATTAGGTGATTTACCTGGTTTAACAAAAAAAGTAGTAATAAAGCAAGAAACAGCTGAACAAAAAAAGGCAAAAGCTTCACCTTATAAAATTAGACTAAATGAAAAACAAAAATTGCGTTATAACTATGGAATAACAGAGTCGCAATTATTACGATATGTTAAAGAAGCAAGAAGAAGAAAAGGTTTAACTGGTTTTTTATTAATGCAACTTTTAGAGATGCGACTAGATAATATTATTTTTCGTTTGGGATTAGCTCCAACTATACCAGCAGCAAGACAATTTGTGAATCATGGCCATGTAAGGATAAATGGTAAAAGGGTAAATATACCTAGTTTTCAGTGCCAACCAAACGATATCATTACTTTTTCTAAAAAGCCTAAAACAATTGCATTAATTAAATCTAATTTAGACCAAAGCAAAAGCTCAAACCTAAATGATAATATTTCGAATAGTCATTTAGAATTTGATGTACAATTATTGACTGCTAAAATTCGAAATTTAATACAACGTAAGGACCTTAGTTTCAAAATTAATGATATGCTAGTAATTGAATATTATTCACGACTTGTTTAAAAAAATAAATTTAACTCTTTAAGTTATTTTTATCTAAAGAGAGATCTATTCTCTCTTTTTCTTCTTCTTCTTTATTTATTACTAACCCTTCTATTGTCGTAGAAAGTTTTCGCGACAAAGACATTTCACTATTTGATTTAGAGGGCTCGACCATCGGATAACAATTTTCATCCTCTAATACATTGCATTCAAGTAAAACGGGATCTGTACCATCTAAAGCATCTCTTAAAGTACGCCATATTTCTGATTGTCGGTCAGTATATAAATTCCTTATACCATAAGCATTTGCAAGTATATCAAATTTTGGTGCCCCTTCAGACATATTTGAATGTGAATAGCGACTCTCATAAAAAGTTTCTTGCCATTGGCGTACCATTCCTTGCCAATGATTATTAATTATAACAATTTTAATTCGCAAATTATACTTAGAAATAGTTCCTAATTCTTGTAAATTCATTTGAAAACTAGAATCACCAGTAATACAAATAATATCTTCTTTTGGATAAGCTATTGCTGCCCCTATAGCGGCAGGTAAGCCAAAGCCCATTGTACCAAGCCCCGCACTAGATAACCATTTACGACGCTGACATTTTGTATATTGCGCAGCCCACATTTGATGTTGTCCAACATCAGTCGTAATTATCGCATAAGGTTTAATTTCAGATATTGTTTTGATAACTGTCTGGGGTAATAATACATCATCCATAGTTTTCGGTAATGGTGAATAATCACCAGGGATCGGTAATAATGGAAATTGTTGTTTCCATTCAGCTGTTTGTTTATACCATTCTTTAAATTCTTCACGAAGAGGTTTTTCTAACCAGCTGTGTTCTGGACGAGCCATTAGCAACAAAAATTTTTGCAAGATTTTTTTTATATCCCCTACAATACCAATACCAACATTTTTATTTTTACCAATTTCTGCTTCATCAACATCAATATGAATAATAAATGCTTTACAAGCAAAATCCTGTAATTTTCCAGTAACCCTATCATCAAATCTAGCACCAATAGCAATTAATAAATCGCAATTCGATATAGAGAAATTTGCGGAGACAGTACCATGCATTCCTAGCATTCCTAAAGATAGACGGTTATTTTCATTAAAAGCTCCTTTTCCAGTTAATGTTGTCGTCACAGGAATTTTGTAACGATAGACAAATTCTGACAATTCACGCGTAGCTCTTGAACTTATAACCCCCCCCCCAACATATAATAGTGGCTTTGAGGATATTGAAAGTCTATGCAGGGCCATTCTTATCTTATCTGATTGATTCTTAACTTTATAACGCCAACCTAAAACTTTATGTACAGTTGTAGCATAGCAAGGAGTGAATCTTTTAATTTTTTCTAGACCTACGTTTTTTGGTATGTCAATTAAAACTGGACCAGGTCTACCATTTTGAGAAACATAGATTGCTTCTGCAAGAATTTGGGATAAAAATCTTGATTCTAAAACAACATAGGAATGCTTAACTAATGATAAGGTTATCCCATAAATATCGATTTCTTGGAAAGCGTCAGTACCAAGAAATTGAGTACCAACTTGGCCTGTTATTACAATCATAGGAATTGAATCTAAATAAGCAGTAGCGATTCCAGTAACTAAATTTGTTGCTCCAGGTCCTGATGTTGCAAAACAAACCCCGACTTGCCCACTAGATCTACTGAAGCCATCTGCTGCGTGTGTTGCAGCTTGTTCATGTCTTACTAAATAGTGTTTAATAAACTTTTTTTCTTCCCAGAAAAATAATTCATCATAAATAGGTAATATTGCCCCACCAGGGTAACCAAACACCGAATGAATACCACTCCGAACTAATGTGTCAAAAAGAGCAAATGCTCCTGTTTGAATGTATAATGTATCTTGCTGAATTTCCTGAATATTTTTAAAAAGAGGACTCTTTCTATTTTCTTTCTTTTCATTAAGCCTATGGTCTTGATTATTGAACTGTTCACCACCTTTTTTTTCTAAGTATCTAAGTCTTTGCGTTTGATCTAACTCTCCCCTTATTGAGGTACGTCGTTCATAGACATATTTTGACGAGTAGGTCGTATAAGTATTACGTTGTGGACTTGTCGAAAAATAATAGATTTTTTGATCTTCTTTTTTTTCTACGTTTTCTACTTTTTTCTTAGGTTGATCCTCAGAGTAAGTTACTAAATTAAAGAATTGTTTAGTTGTCATAAATTAATTATCCTAAATAAAATAAGTTTTGTAAAAGAGTTTACTCAAAATTAAGCATTGCCTTTAAAATACAAAATAAAGTAACTACTACACTGATAAAAAAAATATAGATTATTTTTTTATCATCAAATTTTTTTAATATTACAACAATGGGGTTTATTAGTATTAAAATTAAACCAATCATTGAAGATAAAAAAAATCGTGGGTAACGTAATAAATTATCCCAAAAAATCATTTTTTAAACCTTTTTTTTCTTTTTTTATTAACAATTTTCTTAAATAAATCTTGCAACTTGAAAATTTTAAGTTTCTTTGCCAGCTAAACTTGCAGCGAGACAAATTAGTTTTACATGTCTGGCTACTTTAATATAATAGACCCTAATTTCAAAGTTTATTCATCTCTAAAAACCCAAAATTTATTATTTTACTTGTTATAAAAATCTTTTGCAATTTAACCCTACGTTATTAATTTTCTTTTAATATAGAATTCTATATTAAAAGAAACTAAAAGTATATTTAAAATTTGAATTTATATAAAGTAATATAGTAAAATAATAATATATGATAACTTTATCTTATATATCTGACACAAGTCTTAAAAATTTATAAAAAACTATATAACTATGACACTACTTATTCTTGGAGGAACGGGAACTTTAGGTCGACAAATTGTTAGAAAAGCTTTGGAAAACGGTTTTCAAGTTCGTTGTATTGTCCGCAATAAAAAAGCTGCGAATTTTTTAAAAGAATGGGGCGCTGAATTAGTTTATGGTGATTTAACAATACCAGAAACTTTACCCTTTTCTTTTCAAGGAGTTACAGCAGTAATTGACGCTTCAACTACAAAATCAGAGGATAATGCTGAATTAATACATGTTGATTGGTATGGTAAATTAATCATTATAGAATTATCAAAATATATTCAATTAAAACGTTTTATATTTTTATCTATTTTGAACTCAGAAAAATACCCATATATAACTTTAATGCAAATGAAATATAGGATTGAAAAATTTATAGAAAGTTCGACAATACCTTTTACGATATTTAAATATGCTGGGTTTTTTCAGGGACTTATATATCAGTATGCTATACCTATTTTAGAACAAAAACCTATTATCATTACTCTAGAATCTCCAACAGTCTCTTATATTGATACCCAAGATGCTGCATTCTTTTGTATTAAAAGCCTCTCTATTAAAGAAACAACAAATAAAGTATTTGCCACTGGAAGCTCTCAAGCTTGGAGATCAGAGGAAATTATTGAACTATGTGAAAAATTATCAGGGCAAAAAGCAAAAACTCAAAGGGTTCCTGTTTTATTGTTTAAACTCTTTAGACAAATAACAGGATTTTTTGAATGGAGCCTTAAAATTAGTGATCGTTTAGCATTCATTGAGGTAATAAATAATACTGAAAACTTTACGTCTTCGATTAATTATACATATGATTTACTAGACATTAACAAAAAAGAAATATTAGAATTAGATTTTTATTTCCGAGAATACTTTGAAATGATGCTTAACCTTTTAGAAAGGTTAAATGTAGGGCAAATTAAAAAATCAAAGACTTCTATTATTTAATATTTTATCTATGAATCATGCAGTTTTTGTTGTAAAAGTCGTTGATAAACCTGTTCATCTAAATTTTAAAGAATATAAAACTATTGAGATAAAAGTACAATTTCCAATTCTTCGACAAAAAGATTCTAGGAGTGAATTAACACTTCTACTTTGGGGTGATTATCGAAATGATTTTTTAAAGTACTATAAAGTCCAAGATTATTTAATTATTCAAGGCACATTAACTTTGAAAGGTTATGAAAATGGAGAAAATAAACCAAAGGTTATTGTTAAAAGAATTTATCCATTTTTATTAGCTTAGAAGCTAATAAAAGAGGTAAATTGTAGTTAGTCCACTTAAAATAATCCAAGAATAAACTGACCTTTACGTAGAAAAAACTATTTAGATAGTTTTTTCTACTTAAAAATTAGTTAGTCAATTGGACGCATTGAAAGTACAGCCTCTGTTTGTCTGTTTATTCCTTTTTCAAAACCTGCAGCTGCAGCTCTTGAACGACCAGAATGCCACCAGTGACCTACTAGTAAAAAGAAACCTAAGAAGAAATGAGAACATGTTAACCAAGAACGAGGTGATACATAGTTTACAGAATTTATTTCTGTAGCTACACCACCAACTGAATTTAAAGAACCTAATGGAGCATGAGTCATATACTCAGCTGCTCTACGTTCCTGCCAAGGCTGGATATCGTTTCTAATTTTGTTAATATCTAAACCATTTGGACCACGTAAAGGTTCTACCCATGGAGCACGTAGATCCCAAAAACGCATTGTCTCACCACCAAAAATGATTTCACCACTTGGTGATCGCATTAAATATTTTCCTAAACCAGTTGGTCCTTGCGCCGAAGCAACATTTGCACCTAGTCTTTGGTCTCTTACTAAGAAAGTAAAAGCTTGTGCTTGTGACGCCTCAGGACCAGTAGGACCAAAGAATTCACTTGGGTAAGCTGTATTATTATACCATACAAAGATAGAAGCAGTAAGACCCATAAGAGATAAAGCTGCTAAACTATAAGATAAATAAGCTTCACCTGACCAAACAAAAGCTCTACGAGCCCATGAAAATGGCTTAGTTACAATATGGAAGACACCACCAATAACACAAAGCGCACCTACCCATATATGGCCACCTACAAGATCTTCCATATTATCAATTGAAGTGATCCAACCATCACCACCAAAAGGTGATTTAAAAACATACCCAAAAATAATAAAGGGGTTTATCGTCGGGTTCTCAATAAATCGAACATCTCCACCACCTGGTGCCCAAGTATCATATAATCCATAACTAAATAAATTACCTGGCATAGCTCTAAAAGCAAATAATAAAGCACCTAAGCCAAGGAAGATTAAATGAATACCTAAAATAGATGTCATTTTATTTTTGTCACGCCAATCATAACCAAAAAATGGGAATGATTCTTCTAGGGTATCTGGACCAATTAATGAATGGTAGATACCACCAAAACCTAAAACGGCTGAAGACACTAAATGTACAACACCAACAACAAAGTAAGGATATGTATTAATGATTTCTCCACCAGGACCAACTCCCCACCCTAAAGTAGCTAAATGAGGTATTAAGATAAAACCTTGCTCATATAGCGGTTTTTCAGGGATAAAATGAGAAACTTCAAATAAGGTCATAGCACCTGTCCAAAAAACCATGATACCTGCATGAGCTACATGTGCACCTAATAATTTACCAGATACATTGATAAGACGAGCATTACCAGACCACCAAGCAAAACCTGTAGATTCAATATCTCTACCTGCAACAACATTAAAGGGCGTTTCCACGTGGTAAAACCTCCTCAGGGAATACAAAGTTTTCATGTGGCTGATCTTGTGCAGCCATCCAAGCACGGATACCTTCATTTAATAAAATATTTTTAGTGTAGAACGTTTCAAATTCTGGATCTTCTGCTGCACGAAGCTCTTGTGATACGAAATCATAAGCTCTTAAGTTAAGAGCAAGACCTACGATCCCAATTGCACTCGTCCATAAACCTGTTACAGGTACAAAAAGCATAAAGAAATGTAACCAACGTTTATTTGAAAAAGCTACTCCAAAAATTTGTGACCAAAAGCGGTTTGCCGTTACCATAGAATATGTTTCTTCAGACTGTGTAGGTGTGAAAGCACGGAAAGTGTTTGCAGCATCCCCATCTTCGAATAAAGTATTTTCTACTGTAGCTCCATGTATCGCACATAATAACGCTCCACCTAAAATACCAGCAACTCCCATCATATGGAATGGGTTTAATGTCCAGTTATGGAAACCTTGCAAGAATAATAAGAAACGGAATATAGCCGCTACACCAAAACTTGGTGCAAAGAACCAACTTGCTTGACCTAACGGGTATAATAAGAAAACAGAAACGAAAATTGAGATCGGTCCAGAAAAAGCTATAGCGTTATAAGGACGAATCCCTACTAAACGAGCAATTTCAAACTGTCGTAAACAAAATCCAATTAAAGCAAATGATCCATGTAAAGCTATAAAAGCCCATAAACCACCAATTTGACACCAACGTGTGAAATTACCTTGAGCTTCCGGTCCCCATAGAAGTAAAAGGGAATGCCCCATACTGTTTGATGGCGTTGAGACAGCTGCTGTTAAAAAATTACAGCCTTCTAGATATGAAGTTGCTAATCCGTGTGTATACCATGAAGTAACAAAAGTTGTTCCTGTGAACCAACCACCAAGAGATAGATAAGCACAAGGAAATAAAAGTAACCCTGACCAACCTACGAAAACAAAACGATCTCTTTTTAACCAGTCATCTACAAGGTCGAATAACCCACTACGCTCTGTTTGTCCAATTGCAATAGTCATACGTTAATTACTAATTATCGAATGCGAGGAATAATAAAGTAGATAATAGTATTATTGAAATAAATTTTTTTATCCGACTTATCTAACCAGCTAATTTGTTTCAATTAATTTAATTATATATGATTTCTTTAAGCTCCCCAGGTAGGACTTGAACCTACGACCAATCGGTTAACAGCCGATTGCTCTACCACTGAGCTACTGAGGAATATTTGAGTGCAGCCTTATTCTAACATATAAATCAATATACTACTTATACTAATTAAAATGATCGACATATTAATTGAACTAAAGCTATTAAGACTAAGGTATACTTAAAAATCTCACTCAATTTTATGAATTAATAATCTTGTCATTTTTTGTCTATGTCCAATTTTTTTACGATACTTTTTCTTTGGTTTCATCTTAAAAACAAGAATTTTAGGACCTAAAAAATGCTTACTTATTTTACCTTTTACTAAAATATTCTGCAGATAAGGTTGACCGATATGAGTAATCGTTTTATTCTTAGCAAATAAAATTCGTCGAATTAAGATAGTACTACCAATCTTAAGAACTAGTCTATTGAATTCAATAAATTTTTTCGGTTCTACCCAAAACTGTCGACCACTTGCTTCTATAATTGCATACTCCATTTCCATTGAACAAAAATTACAAAACCTTAAGGAATAGTATTTCAAATTTCTTGATGCTAAAATATTTGGTTTTATATAAAGGTTAAAAGTCTAGGCATAAGCTATCTTCCCAAAGGACTCCTCCTTAAGTATTGTTACTGTTATAGTGTTTCACCATTGAGTTCGAAATGGATCAATGTGGTTCCACTATCCTTTAAACACCAAGACAATAATTTTTAAAGCTAGAAAAAAGTTCAAGTCCTCGATCTGTTAGTACATCTCAGCTTCATATATTACTATACTTGCACTTAATGCCTATCTTATAACTATCCTCGAAAGGATAATATGTAAACGGCTAGTCTTGCCGTGATCTTACTTGTTTTCACAATAAGAGTACTCATCTTGAGGTGGGCTTCCCACTTAGATGCTTTCAGCGGTTATCCTTTCCATACGTAGCTACCCAGCGTTTACCATTGGTATGATAACTGGTACACCAGCGGTATGTTCTTCTCGGTCCTCTCGTACTAAAGAAGAATCCTCTCAATACTCTAACGCCTACACCGGATATGGACCGAACTGTCTCACGACGTTCTGAACCCAGCTCACGTACCGCTTTCATGGGCGAACAGCCCAACCCTTGGGACGTACTACCGCCCCAGGATGCGATGAGCCGACATCGAGGTGCCAAACCTCCCCGTCGATGTGAACTCTTGGGGGAGATCAGCCTGTTATCCCTAGAGTAACTTTTATCCGTTGAGTGACGACTTTTCCACTCAATATCGCCAGATCACTAAGACCGACTTTCGTCTCTGTTCGACTTGTAGGTCTCACAGTCAAGCTTCCTTTTGCCTTTGCACTCTACGATCGATTTCTGACCGATCTGAGGAAACCTTTGTACGCCTCCGTTACCTTTTAGGAGGCGACCGCCCCAGTCAAACTGCCCGCCTGAAACTGTCCCCTAACCGGCTAACGATATAGGGTTAGAATTCTAGTTTTATTAGAGTGGTATCTCACTGATGGCTCCGCTAATCCCGTAAGACTAACATCAAAGCCTCCCACCTATGCTGCGCAAATAAAACCCGAAACCAATTTCAAGTTACAGTAAAGCTTCATAGGGTCTTTCTGTCCTGGTGCAGGTAGTCCGCATCTTCACAGACAAGTCTATTTCACCGAGTCTCTCTCTGAGACAGTGTCCAAATCGTTACGCCTTTCGTGCGGGTCGGAACTTACCCGACAAGGAATTTCGCTACCTTAGGACCGTTATAGTTACGGCCGCCGTTCACCGGGGCTTCAGTCATTAGCGTCGTAAATAACTAACCAACTTCTTTAACCTTCCGGCACTGGGCAGGCGTCAGCCCCCATACGTTGTCTTACAACTTAGCGGAGACCTGTGTTTTTGGTAAACAGTCGCTTGGACCTTGTTATTGCAACCTAATAGGTACCCCTTCTCCCGAAGTTACAGGGTTATTTTGCCGAGTTCCTTAGAGAGAGTTATCTCGCGCCCTTTGGTATACTCTACCAACCCACCTGTGTCGGTTTAGAGTACAGGTATTCTTTATTTATGGCAGTGCAAGCTTTTCTTGGAAGCATAACATCAACTACTTCAGATAATGCACACATTATTCCGTATTCATAACTCAGCTCAGAGTATTTTCTCTACTCCTCAACACTTCGTATACTTAAACCAATAACCAATATTTGGCTAGTCTAGCTGTCTTCGTCCCTCGTTGCCAATAAAGAATAGTATAGGAATATTAACCCATTGTCCATCGACTACGCTTTTCAGCCTCGCCTTAGGTCCTGACTTACCCCCCGCGGACGAGCCTTCCGGAGGAAACCTTAGGTTTTCAGGGCATTGGATTCTCACCCATGTTTTCGCTACTCAAGCCGACATTCTCACTTCTGCTTCGTCCACGCCCGCTTACGCTAACGCTTCAATCTAGAACAGAACGCTCCCCTACCGATTATCTAATTATTATTAGTTTTTTAATCTCACAGCTTCGGCAAATTACTTAGTCCCATTCATTTTCGGCGCAGGATTACTCGACCAGTGAGCTATTACGCACTCTTTAAAGGATTGCTGCTTCTAAGCAAACCTCCTGGTTGTTTAAGTCTTCCCACCTCCTTTACCACTTAGTAATTATTTAGGGGCCTTAGCTGGTGATCTGGGCTGTTTCCCTCTTGACAATGGAGCTTATCCCCCATAGTCTTACTGGTTAGCTGTACACGTAGTATTCAGAGTTTGCATCGATTTGGTACCGAATTACCAGCCCGCACCGAGACAGTGCTTTACCCCTACGCTATAACACTAACCGCTGCGCCTAAACACATTTCGGGGAGAACCAGCTAGCTCCGAATTCGATTGGCATTT